ACACATATATGAATGATTCTATGTAATAAAAAGGATTCCCTTTTTCGCAGTTGCAACAACTACCCATTGCAAGGAATTTAGTTCTTACAGATAAATGCTCAATACCCAAGTAGGCTTACAAAATTGATCATGATCAAATGCTTTATGGGTCGTCTCAGATCTTGCAATTGGCCTTTATCCCCTAAAATAAAATATCGAGACTTTTTACATACAAAGCAAAGAATTTACTTGTTACTAATATAGTCTAGCCTCTGTTCTTCTTTAGATCCCTTGTTTCACTCCGATAGTATCATAAATTGAGTCAATGCAGAGGAAATGAATACATTTCTATACTATTTAGTAAGTGAAATATATAAAACATAATCTGGATTATGCCAATCACTTATTCTACTGGATCTTACGGAGCCTATTCATATCATACACGACATGATCGGGTCTGATCATAGAAAAGATTCTCTTCAAACGAACCGGCCTATCTTCTGTATGGGGCTTACGCGGTGGTTGGAACAAAGACACATTGTTTTGTTGTGAATTCAAATGTGGCAGATAGATAAGGGCATATATCTGCAAGGCCCGATCAATAGTTCAAGTCACACACTCCCATAATCCATTTTATCTTCGGAAAATTCGCTTCAACTATGAGTGTCAAAAAAATAATAAATTTTTGTAGAGTTGAAGAGAAATATCCCAATACATGTCTTATTTTTTTCAATAATCCATATTTGTAGCAATGAAATACTATTGTTCCTACCCCAGTGATAAATGATTGATTACAAATATCGGATGTATTCTTTATAAAGGACCAGAAATACCTTGCTTACGTATCATTGGGAAGTGCATTAACATAAATACGGCAGTAAGAAGAGGTAATACAAAAGTGTGTAAACTATAAAAGCGAGTCAAAGTGGATTGTCCTACACTAGCACTTCCACGTAATAACTCTACCAGGGGCGAGCCTATTACAGGAATAGCATCTGGTACGCCTGTTACAATTTTTACTGCCCAATAACCAATTTGGTCCCAAGGTAAGGAATAACCAGTTACACCAAAAGATGCGGTCAATACACCCAAAACCACACCTGTAACCCAAGTCAATTCGCGAGGTTTTTTAAAGCCACCGGTGAGATAGACACGAAATACGTGCAGGATCATCATTAGGACCATCATACTTGCCGACCATCGATGAATTGATCGGATTAACCAACCAAAATTAGCTTCAGTCATTATATATTGAACAGAAGCAAAAGCCTCTGTAACGGTCGGACGATAATAAAAAGTCATAGCAAACCCTGTAGCTACTTGTACTAAAAAACAAGTAAGCGTAATTCCTCCGAGACAATAAAATATGTTGACGTGAGGAGGAACATATTTACTAGTTATATCATCGGCAATTGCCTGAATCTCAAGACGTTCTTCGAACCAATCATAGATTTTATTGAGATAGGTAAATCAAGGAACCCCCCCCCCGGAGAACCGTATATGAAAATTTCATCTCGTACGGCTCAAACAGAAACGCCCAAATACTAGTTCTAACGGATGTGTGTAATCGAAAGTTTGAAATTTTTTAATTCTATTATTCAATTTTTTCTGAAGATATGAAAGAATAAAAATCCGAAAGCTCTTCTTTGTGGTTATAATGCCAAAAAATCAAGTCGGCTCATTCGTTTGATCGTTATAGGCCTCTTGAATCTTCTATTTACCTATTATCTTTGGTGTTATTTATCTGTAATGCGGCTTTACTGCTGTTTTCTTTATTATTGATAGGAATTCTCTTGTTAAGACCCTATGGATTGATTAAAACCTCAGATTCATACTAGAACCACGATGATTCAATAAAACCTTTTCAAACTAAGCTCCAAAATTCCCTGAGTAAGAATCATTGGATCATCACTTATTCAATGAATAGATATACTGACTAAAAATCCAAAGAAACCATTGTCCTTTGATCAAAATAAGCATAAACTAAAGTTTGAAAGAATACAAATTTTTCTATTTAGAACTTCTAACTCTTTTAAAAAATTTTTTGAAGTCCGGACACGAGGTCTGACTATTAAGTATGAATCATAGTTCTAATACTTTAGTAATCTATTTCATATATTCCGTGCTCCAGATACTAGAATGAATATCCGACGAAGTAAAACCATCTCTATCAAGATGACAGCCCCATTCTCTGTACTATCCATAGGATCAATTATACCAAGTCACACACTCATATTCCGGAAATACAGAAAAAAAGAAATTCCACGGTCGAACTACCAAAATAGAATGGAATAAAAATCAGAAACCTAAAGGCTTCACTTTGTATTGAAAAAGCTAGTTAATGGTTCTTGTCAATCTAATTCATTGCAATTCCATCCAGTAAAATGGAAGAATTATAAATCTCCAAAATAATAGATAGGAATATCGCAAATAGAGCCATTGCGAGACCCATCAAAGGAGTAGTTCCCCACCCGGGAGCTACTTTACCATATTCTGAATTCAATGGTTTCAATAAACTCCCTGCATTAGTTCGTTTTGGGCGGCCAGATCTAGAATTACCCTCAATGGTTTGTGTAGCCATAATATTTTATATTCAGTAAGGTCTGTTGACTTTGTATACCATTCCGTTGTAAATAAATGATCTTATCATAGATCTATTGTGGTCTTAAAACTATATAATGTCTTAAAACTATATAATAATGGAAACAGCAACCCTAGTTGCCATCTTTTTATCTGGTTTACTTGTAAGTTTTACTGGGTACGCCTTATATACTGCTTTTGGGCAACCCTCTCAACAACTAAGAGATCCATTCGAGGAACACGGGGACTAGTTGAAGTAATGATCCTCCCAATATTGGGAGGATCATTACTTTCAATTGAGATAATGAAAAATCATTTCACCTTTTTAGTTGGAACTTTAGGCGGTTCTCGAAAAAAGATAGCGAAAAAAATTATTCCTAGAGTTGAGACTAAAAGGAATGTATAAACCAATGCTTCCATAGATTCGATCGTGGTTTACAATTATAGCTTCCATACCTGTTTATTTGGGATCGTCTCCCGGATAAATAAAGAACAAAAGTAAAAGATAAGGCAGTGATTCAAATCAAGATTTATCCGGTACCCTATATCAAATCAAAAAAAGAAAATAACAACGAAAAGTAACTAGTAACAAAGGAATATTGTATCAGACTACTTGTCTTCTTGTAGTTGGATCTCCAAGTTTTTGGAATGCTCCAAATTCCACTTGAGCATCTAAATCTGGATCAATACCAGCAAAAACATCTCTAAACAAGGTTCTAGCACCATGCCAAATGTGTCCGAAGAAGAAGAGCAAAGCAAACGAAGCATGCCCAAAAGTAAACCAACCCCTCGGACTGCTACGAAAAACACCATCGGATTTCAAAGTAGCACGATCTAATTCAAAAATTTCACCCAATTGAGCACGTCTAGCATATTTTTTCACAGTAGCGGGATCACTATAACTGACTCCGTTGAGTTCACCGCCATAGAACTCGACAGTTACACCTACTTGTTCGACACTATATTTTGATTCTGCCCTTCTAAAAGGAACATCGGCTCTAACAATTCCGTCTCCGTCTACCAAAACAACCGGAAATGTTTCAAAAAAAGTAGGCATACGACGTACAAAAAGTTCGTGCCCCTCTTTATCTCTAAAGATAGGATGTCCTAACCACCCAACAGCTATTCCATCCCCGTTGTCCATTGAGCCCGCTCTGAATAACCCCCCTTTTGCCGGATTATTGCCGATGTAATCATAAAAAGCTAGTTTTTCAGGAATTTTAGACCAAGCTTCAGATAAACTTTGATTTTCAGCTAATCCAGCACCAATTCGTCGATATATTTCTTGTTGGAAGTATCCTTGATCCCATTGATAACGAGTGGGACCAAATAATTCAATCGGGGTGGTTGCTGAACCATACCACATAGTTCCAGCAACTACAAAAGCTGCAAAAAAGACAGCAGCAATACTACTGGAAAGGACGGTTTCAATATTTCCCATACGTAATCCTTTGTATAGGCGTTGAGGTGGACGGACACTAAGATGGAATAGACCCGCCAATATGCCCAAGGTCCCTGCTGCAATATGATGAGAGGCTATTCCTCCCGGAACAAAAGGATCAAAACCCTCCACACCCCACGCTGGATTTACGGATTGTACCCTTCCGGTTAGTCCATAAGGATCGGACACCCATATTCCAGGACCATATAATCCTGTTACATGAAATGAACCAAAACCAAAACAAGCCACTCCTGATAGAAATAAATGAATTCCAAAGATCTTAGGCAAATCCAAAGAGGGTTTTCCTGTACGTTCATCAGTAAATATTTCTAGATCCCAATACACCCAATGCCAGATAGCTGCCAAAAAGCACAAGCCAGAAAACACAATATGCGCCCCGGCCACACCTTCATAACTCCAAATACCCGGATTCGTTACAGTACCCCCTGTGATACTCCAACCGCCCCATGAATTGGTTATTCCTAAACGAGTCATGAAGGGTATAACGAACATACCCTGTCTCCACATCGGATCAAGAACAGGATCAGAAGGATCAAAAACTGCTAATTCGTATAGAGCCATCGAACCGGCCCAACCAGCAACCAGAGCTGTATGCATTATATGGACAGCAATCAAACGACCGGGATCATTCAATACGACGGTATGAACACGATACCAAGGCAAACCCATGGAAATACCCCTTTATCAACGAAAAATAAACACAATGTAACTTTATTGCATTATAAAAAAATATGCTGTGGACCCTCTTTTTAGTGGATTATCTTGGATAAAGGATTAATATTTGTTTGATTCTTTTCGTAATAATTACTTTTAGTAATAATGAAACTATTTTGTTCGTAGGAACAAAAAGAAGCAGATCTATTCTACACCCGATAAGTACCAATACGCAATGGTAAGGGAGTTGATATTATTTTATATGAGTGAATGCATATATATATTTGTTCATCATTCAAAGCACTTATTTGTAATAATTTTCCTTTATTCATTTTGCCTTCTTTTTTATGAACTTAGTCAATCTATGGATAAAATATGATAATAAAATATGGTAAAGGCCAATATTATTAGGACAACAAACCCATTGTTACGCTTTCACATCAAAGTGAGATATAGTACTTAATTTTTCTTTTATTTTATGCCTATTGGTGTTCCAAGAGTACCTTTTCGAAGTCCTGGAGAGGAAGATGCATTGTGGATTGACGTATAGTGCGACTTGTCAGATATATTGGGTCATATGGTATTTCCCCGTTGTCTTCCCCGATCGAGATATCCTCCCCTTCGCCCAAGAAAGATTGATTTTATTATCAAAAATTTGGAGCGTGAAGTGCAATTAGATCCATTTTTTCGGGAGGGTATACAGATTAATATTATCAATTAGAATAATTTATGGTTGGCTTGGTTAGACCAATAAAATGAAGTATCCAGGCTCCGTTTAGAAAAAAAAAACAAGTTGTAGCAAAAGGACGTGGTATTGGAGCATTTGTCCTATATGTGCAAATCCAAATCGGGCGGATCTTTACGCGGAGTAGAGCATAAACCTAAAAAAATTGAAGAAGCCCATTCAGGAACAAGAAAATTACATCGCGATTTAGATTGTATCTCGATGAAACAATACATCAATGAGAAGTTAGTTAGATAAGTTTAGTAATTTTTTTATAGATAAACAAAACAGGCCAAAACCCATCTTTCTTGAACAATGAAAGAAAAGCTCCTTTTTATAAGTTAAAGCCTGGTATGAAAAAACAGAAAGCGCTAGAATCTACATCTACACATTGATTCTTTATTTTTTTTTTTTTTCGTGATTTTTGTTGAACCGTATGCATCAAAAGGTGCATGTACGGTTTCTAAGGGATACAACTTTATCCCAATCAACCGACTTTATCGAGAAAGATTACTTTTTTTAGGCCAAGGGGTTGATAGCGAGATCTCGAATCAACTTATTGGTCTTATGGTATATCTCAGTATAGAGGATGATACCAAAGATCTGTATTTGTTTATAAACTCTCCTGGTGGGTGGGTAATACCCGGAGTCGCTATTTATGATACTATGCAATTTGTGCGACCAGATATACAGACAATATGCATGGGATTAGCCGCTTCAATGGGATCTTTTATTCTCGTCGGAGGAGAAATTACCAAACGTCTAGCATTCCCTCACGCTAGGGTAATGATCCACCAACCTGCTAGTTCTTTTTATGAGGCACAGACGGGAGAATTTATCTTGGAAGCGGAAGAACTACTGAAGCTGCGCGAAACCATCACAAGGGTTTATGTACAAAGGACAGGCAAACCTTTATGGGTTGTATCTGAAGACATGGAAAGAGATGTTTTTATGTCAGCAACAGAAGCCCAAGCTCATGGAATTGTTGATCTTGTAGCGACTGAATAAAAAAAAAAACAAGGATTTCACACGAATTCGTGATTTGAGATTTTATCTTCTTACCGGATTTAATATTCTATTCATTAATCTATTAATATAGAAATAAAAGAATTCATAATCATCCGGTTAAGGTCGATCTAAACCAGCCCATTATGTATATGATTCAACATGCCAACTATTAAACAACTTATTAGAAACACAAGACAGCCAATCAGAAATGTCACGAAATCCCCCGCTCTTGGGGGATGTCCTCAGCGACGAGGAACATGTACTAGGGTGTATGTGCGACTCGTTCAGATCATGGGCTAGGACAAAAGAAAGAAAACAATTGATCCAGTATCAACGATCAGTACCAGCGAATAGGACAGAATGGAAGAACTCCATTCAATATCTAAAAATAAAAAAGATCTATTCTTTTCTTGTAGTATCAAATCTATGGTTTCCATTGGTGCAAATCCAATCAACTCAATTTAAAATTTAAGATGAGAAAGAATTCTCCATTGATAGCAAATGGTATCCATTAAGCAGGGGAAATCCTATTTTAAAAAGCAGAAAAATTATGCCTTACTCTTTGCAAGAACGGACTAACAGGGTCAGCTACTCAGCTAATCTTCATAATTAAATACCGTTACTGTATTAAGTAGATCTCGTTGTGAAAGACCTAGTACTGGATAATTATGGGTAGAGCCAAAGAGTGTGAACTATACAAGTTAACAATAACATTGATTAAATTAAAGATTAAAGAAAGAAGGGCTCCGGTGTATAGAGAGGACCTCACCGTTTAATAAGTAACCATAGAAACGATGGAACCCACTATATCCATTTATATTTAATACTTTTTTATTTACTATGTGTTTGTTTTTGATACCTAGTATCAATACAATTTTTTTTTTTTCTAGGTGAAATGCCTAGAAAAAAAAAAGAAAAAATTGTGGTAGGGAAGGTTATAGTAGCAAAAGCCATTGGAATTTTTATTTTATACATTGGAAGAATCCGTTTTGTTATTAATAGACTAGGACACGGGAAGGGAATAACTGAAAGAAAGGAAATCTATTAGTTATTCATCAAAGTTTCATTTATTCAATGACCAGAATTAAACGAGGGTATATAGCTCGAAGACGTAGAACAAAAATTCGTTTATTTGCATCAACCTTTCGAGGGGCTCATTCAAGACTTACGCGTACTATTACTCAACAGAAAATAAGAGCTTTGGTTTCGGCTCATCGGGATAGAGGTAGACAAAAGAGAGATTTTCGTCGTTTGTGGATCACTCGGATAAATGCAGTAATTCGCGAAAATAAAGTATACTTAAGTTATAGTAAATTAATACACAATCTGTACAAGAGACAGTTGCTTCTTAATCGTAAAATACTTGCACAAATAGCTATATTAAATAAGAGTTGTCTTTATATGATTTCCAATGATATCATAAAATAAATAAAATCCGTTTAAATGGAGTTCCCTGGAGAATGAACTCTGGGAAGGTAGAGTAGAAATTAGTATGATAAAATATGATAAAGTCATAAAAATGAAGAAAGACGTTCAATAAAAAATATTTATTCTTCTTATCCAATTTTTTTTTCTTACGACACGACATCTCGATTTTCCTTTTTTTCGAACAAAAAAAACGTCAATCCACATTTGAGTTTGGATTGGAATTTTATTTTGATTCAATTGAAAAGTCGGCCTATTTTTTTCTGGTTCTAAGACCGGCAGTTCTAGCGGTTGACTCGGTTCTTTCAAATTGTTTCTCATTATTAAGAAAAGGTAACAGAGATAAAATACGAGCTTGTTTTATAGCAATAGTAATTAATCGTTGTTGTTTTAAGGTCAATCTATTCACCCGTCTAGATAATATTTTTCCTTGTTCGCTAATAAATCGACTAATTAAACTCATATTTCTATAATCAATTCGATCCCCCGATTGGATCGGAGGCAAACGCCTACGAAAAGATCGCTTGGATTTAAGAAAGATTCGCTTGGATTTATCCATGGTTTGTTTATTCCTTATCCTGAAAATCCCAATCCTATTTCTTAATTCGACATCTACATCATGTTTGATCCGATCGAAATAGGATTTGGTTTGTTTATATTTAAATAAATATATATATTGTTATGTATAATATGTAATTTTTCATCTTCCTTGGAAGACTGACACACGAGCGGTCGGTTCAATCTATTTCTTTATTTCCCCGTGAATCGTATGTTTGTAACAACAGGGACAAAATTTTCTCAATTCCAATCGACTGGGGGTATTGTGTCGATTCTTTTGAGTAATATATCTGGAAATGCCCATTGATTCCTTATTAACACGATTTCGAACACAACTGGTACATTCCAAAATAACCGTTACTCGGACATCTTTACCCTTGGCCATGAACCTCCTTTGGTTTTTGATTCACTCAATTCTTTAATTTTCCGATCCAAAGCAAGGAAGAAGAAAGGACCAAAAAAAAAAAATAGAAGCAGGTAACTCGAAATCAAATTATGAAAGAAAGATTTCGTTGCAATCAATAAAGTAATAATAAGTAATATAATGATTTCTAACTATATTTAGAATTTAAAATTGTGGTACAGTATTTCATTTTCAGTTAAGTATCTTGTATGATATTGTTGCCCCAATCATCACATTTTTATTTCCACTCTATTATTAATTTAATTTGAGCCTGGGCCTTAGTTCATAGTTTCACTGAGGGCGAAGCCTCTTTTTCTTTGTTTTTTTTTAATAAGTTAGAAAAAAAAAAAAAGAAGGGAAGGGATTAGTTACAGATATTTATTGTATCTCTAATCTTCTCCCCCCCCTTCCCATATCAATAACTAGAATGAAAAAAAGGGGAATATCAACGCATCCGGAAAAAAACGATTGATCTCTATCAATAAACCTGCTAAAGACCCGAACCATAGAGTACTTACTACCGGTGCCACGGAGAGATATGTTTTTAGATCTCGCATTTTTAAAACTCCTCTTTCTTTATTAGTTATTATAATTTGTATTACATAATGGTAATACATATATGACCAGATGTGTATATGTAGTTAATGACTGACCACTTGTATTGGTACGCGGAGTCCCTAATTCAAATTGAAATGTAAAAAATAGAAATTTCTTAAAAGAAAAAAATACGCGCATTTCCGCCCGAAATTCCTAAAAAATTTTAATTTTTTATGGGAGGTTTCATATTTATTTCATACTTTAATATAAGTCTTTTACTATATTATATGTTTGTTATATGATATATGAGACCAAAAAGAAGAAATGACAAGATAATTTGTGTATATCGATGGGGGAAATAAAGATATGGAAAACAAGACAGGGATTCTCTACAATGACACTGTAGACCAATTGAAAGGGATGTAGCGCAGCTTGGTAGCGCGTTTGTTTTGGGTACAAAATGTCACGGGTTCAAATCCTGTCATCCCTACCTATTACTTATCTTCTGAGCAGTAACGAAGGGTCAATTGAGAGCGATTAAAAAAATTGGACATACATAATAAATCTTTAATTTTATGGTAGTATATACATTCAAGATGAATTGGGGTCCCAAAATATTTATTGTGATAATAGAGCGCTCTTAGTTCAGTTCGGTAGAACGTGGGTCTCC